ATATTCGATTCTTTCTTCAATATGGAATAGATTCACAACAATTTTTCCCTTTTTCATATAAAAATACAGATTAAGGTCGTCATTAATCATTTGATAGAGTATTTCAGTACGTATACGTATGTATATAATACCTATATCCTTCGTCTTTTCGGAAGTTTCAATGGAAGGATTCCTCTACCAATGCAACACAGTCAATTCCAGTTGTTAGAACAGCTTCCATTGAGTCTCTGCACCTATCCTTTTTCACCTTCTGGGCCTTTGTTTGTTTTTGGAAAATAGGATTTGGCTCAGGATTGCCCATTTTTATTAATTCCGGGGTTTCTCTGAATTTGAAAGTTATCACTTAGTAGGTTTCCATACCAAGGCTCAATCCAATTAAGTCCGCAGCGTCTACCAATTTCGCCATATCCCCTTTTTTTATTGAGATGTCGTTCTCTTTTTTATTTCATTTCTACTGGAACCGTTGAATTCATTAAATACTGATTCCTATCTCGAAAAAAGTTTTCTCCTCTTTGATTTCTTGGATATCTTCTTTCATCTTCTATAGGAAACCCGCACCCGCGTTTGGTCCAATCAGAAATGATTCTATCATTTCTGTATCTGCAATTCAATATAGATGGAGATATACCACGTATATATGTCTCTCTTCTGCTCGTTTTTCCCATGCAATTTGGAATACTTGAACGGTCGATTCTTTTTTTCGTCTGAGCTTCCATCTTTACGAATCAAAGCGCAATAATGTCTCATTATTTAGAACAAATCTTTCCATTTAGAAATAGAAATTGATATGGAATAAAATAGAGAAGTGTAATAAAAAGACTTTCAAATATCATTTGAAAGCAAAAACGAAGGTGATTTAATCTAAAAATAGATCGAATCTTATATTTTTTAATATTAAATGCTATACTATAGAATTGTAATGTGAGAAAAAATAAAAATTATATATCGATAGATTAATCGTTAGATTCTATGGTCTATGGTAAGTATGCGTATTTAATATTTCCTTTAAATTATATATTCTATTTTTTCTATAGTCATATTCATTATGACTAGCTAATAGGAATCGCTAAGAATGCAAATATAAGTATTTAATAGCTAAATGACAATAGTTTATTGAATCCCTATGCAGGTATAATTTATTTTATGTGAGCCTGCTTAGCTCAGAGGTTAGAGCATCGCATTTGTAATGCGATGGTCATCGGTTCGATTCCGATAGCCGGCTTGGATTTTCTCTATTTCTTTTATTCGAGTTTTTACATGATTGAGAATGCCCTTTTGAAATCCGAAATCAAAGAATATTGAAAAATATATTTTTTATCTATATAGAATATATATAGAATAGAAAGGTCTGGATATTTATTCATCTAATTATTCTTTAGTGTACAAGTACACTACTTCCGTAAACTTCGCTTCATTTATCATTTAGTTCAGTTTTAGTTTAGGTTTATTCTGTAAAATGAAATTTCATCAATAAGAATTCAATATAAATAAGAATAAGGAGTCTTTATGTCGCGTTACCGGGGACCTCGTTTCAAAAAAATACGCCGCCTTGGAGCTTTACCGGGACTTACTAATAAAAGGCCTAGAGCCGGAAGTGATCTTAGAAACCAATCACGTTCCGGTAAAAAATCTCAATATCGTATTCGTCTAGAAGAAAAACAAAAGTTGCGTTTTCATTATGGTCTTACAGAACGACAATTACTTAAATACGTTCGTATAGCCGGCAAAGCCAAGGGGTCAACAGGTCAGGTTTTACTCCAATTACTTGAAATGCGCTTGGATAACATCCTTTTTCGATTAGGTATGGCTCCGACTATTCCTGGAGCCCGTCAATTAGTTAATCATAGACATATTTTAGTCAATGGTCGTATAGTAGATATACCAAGTTATCGCTGCAAACCCCGAGATATTATTACGGCGAGGGATGAACAAAACTCTAGAGCTCTGATTCAAAATTATTTCGATTCATCCTCTCAGGATGAAATGCCAAAACATTTGACTCTTCAACCATTCCAATATAAAGGATTAGTCAATCAAATAATAGATAGTAAATGGGTCGGTTTGAAAATAAATGAATTGCTAGTCGTAGAATATTATTCGCGCCAAACCTAAACCTAACGAAAATAAAATAAAAAATCACAAGGGTTCGGACAATTTTGATCCCTTTCGTCGAAGTAAATAACCCTAAGGTTAAGATAAATAAGGGTTTGATCCGTATTTTTCTCCCATTTAGGTATCATAGAACGAGAGGGTGTTTTTCATTCCTTGTCTACTGTTGTGTTGGAATATAATTTTCTTTTTATATAGTGATATTTTACTCTTTTGGTTAGTAAGATCAGTGAATTAGATGAAGGTACGGAAAGAGAGGGATTCGAACCCTCGGTAAACAAAAGCCTACATAGCAGTTCCAATGCTACGCCTTCAACCACTCGGCCATCTCTCCTACAGCATGATTATGACTCAAAAACCGAATGAATAGCGAGCCGGTACTAGTAGATTATTGGATAGGAACAGCCAATCAATTCTAATTCTAACTAGAAAAAAATATATAAATTTTCATCAAAGTCAAAGAAAGATCTTTCTTTTGAGGTTATGCGGATAAATAGAAAATATGAAAACTATTAGAAACATTATATTCATGTTTGCAAAACCAACCTTCGCCCCTTTTTCTGTTATTTTCTACCGGTACCGGAGGCAATCACTAAATTCTAACGAATCAGCTTAGACTATGATTCCATATCTTAAGAATTACCAAATTCCTTTCCAGTCCAGTTTTAGAGTTCTCTCTCAACAACAAACCCTACCCTACAGATCTATTACAAATATTCAGAAAAATTATATATTATAGTATAGTTTATTGTATAGTGTATACCTCCTATAGTATACAAAATAAAACAGGCGGTTTTTTCATCATAGAATGGTTATTCGATCCTTTTTTTATTCCTGTCAAAAAGGAACAATTTGAATAAATCTAAATACAGGGCCCATATCTTTTTTCTTAATGAATCTGTTTTTATGTTATTTCGTACTGTACAATTCTTTTCTTTGTGGGATCGGTTTACCACGAGAGGTAATGAAAATAATTATAGAATGGATTGATACCTATGCCTAGATCGCGGATAAATGGAAATTTTATTGATAAGACCTTTTCAATTATAGCCAATATCTTATTACGAATAATTCCGACAACTTCAGGAGAAAAAGAGGCATTTACCTATTACAGAGATGGTGCGATTTGATTCTTTTTTTATTGCTCTCAATCTTACGAGAAAGATACATGATTTGGGATCGGGATAGAAATAAAAATTAAAAAAAAAAAATATACGCTTGTTGAAGGTAAAGTTTGGAAATAGAACAATTCCTTCTGTAGTGTATCCTCCATTAATGCAACCTCGGATGCTATGGTTTAATTGTCGACTCTAGTATTGAGCGAAAGGCTACACCTATAGGTTCTGTATTTACAGGTCAATCCTACTCCACCAGTACCAATAGGCCACATAGGGGAAGAAGCACTACACCTAGGAATCAACAACACGAAAACTTTGTTATAAATTATCCCGACCCTGATAAGGATCGGAACTAACCAGAATGGTCGGGACAACAAACATCCATTTCGTTTGTATTTTGGATACCTGTATAACCATCGAAGGCTGTTGAAGTGACAAATTCCTGGAAATTCTAAGGCGTTTAGAACAAATAAATTGTTGGAGTTATAATTTCTATCTAGTATCAACACGTTTGATCTTAAGAAAAGATCTCTTGCAGTAAGGTTGGCTAGAGATTTCTTGTAAAAACACTAGCCCTGCTCAGTTCATAATGATAATATTTTCATCTTTTTTTATTCGCTTTTTATTTTCATTATGCACATAAAAGAGGAGCCGTATGAGATGAAAATCTCATGTACGGTTCTGGAACGGAGATTCTTTGAATTGAATGACGACCGTAACGGATGTCGGCTCAATCCGAAGGAAATTATGCGGAAGCTTTACAGAATTATTATGAAGCTATGCGACTAGAAATTGATCCCTATGATCGAAGTTATATACTCTATAACATAGGACTTATCCACACAAGTAACGGAGAACATACGAAAGCTCTGGAATATTATTTCCGAGCGCTAGAACGAAATCCGTTCTTACCACAAGCTTTTAATAATATGGCTGTGATCTGTCATTACGTGCGACTATCTCCACTATATAAAGAAAAAAGGAAAGAAGGATTAAATCTGCTAGTAAATACTAGAAACAAAAAGGGCTTTCTACATATGAATCGTCTAAAACAACGATTTTTATCAGCTGTAGCAAAGAAAGAAGCTTCATAGAAGTTTAAATTAAAAGTGAAGAAAGAGATATGCCTAGCTGTTTTATTCTATGGATAAAGGATCTAATTGATAGAGCAAGCATCGTAAAGATCAATTAGCAAGGTTTTGGGCCGAGACAATAATAACTGCTTATTAATGCCATGATATGAGATAAGCATTAGGAATCCACTTATGTAATAAAGTTGATCCACTAAGGTATTGAGCAGCGGTGTAGGATCAGATCCCAAAGATAGTAAGTCTTTTTTCTTATTAATGAAAGTCTTTTTCAAAAATTCTATAATATATATTTATTTATTTAAATATGAAACCGAGATAGTTACCTTTCAGAAAATCCTAATGATAGGTATAAATGCCTATGCTTTACTTTATTCTTCGGAAGGTGGGAGAAAAGATAAAACTAAAATGGATTCTTAATCCAAATTTAAGTTTAAAACTCATGTCATTAACCTCTTTTGGTTAACCCCCCAAAACCAGATAGATCTATGAGAAATCGCGTTTTGTTAGATATGGTAGATTAAATGAAATGGGATACCAAAAGAATTGATTGCAGAGCCGTATGAGGTAGGAAACTCTCAAGTACGGTTCTAAGGGAAGGAATTGACTCGCCTATTCCGACCGGGGAGAACAAGCCATTCGACAGGGAGATTCTGAAATTGCGGAGGCTTGGTTCGATCAAGCC